TCGACCAACACCTACATATTTAATACCTTCTCCTACGAGAAAACTAGAAATACCGACCCCATTCGTAATTCCATCAATTATTTGTCTATCAAAAAAATGAATTAGTTTAGACAATATTCTTATACCTTGAATTAAAAATGCTTCATAAAAAAAATCAATATAACCTCGATTATATGACCAATCATATGTCACATTTAGTATTTTATCCCGAAAAATTTTCAGGTTATTATAAATACCTTTAACAAATGAATTAAATAAATTCAAATTTTGTAAAGATGAATAACCAGAATTATATAAAAAAGACGCTATAAGGATTCCGAAGGAAGCTATACTAACTGAAAAAGTTGAATTTGTTATAAATTCATACCAATCCCAATCCATCAAAATCTTTTTATTTTGATATAAAAGGTTTATAGACGGAATTAATAATTTTGTTAATATATCCAACTGCTTTCCTTCTTGATTGAATTGATTACAGAAAGGAATTCCTATAATTCCAATGAACAAAGTAAATAGACTTAATACAAGCATAGGAAATAGCATAGTATTGTCTGATTCATGAGGATAAGAGAAAATGTTATTAGTACTGAAATTAGGAATAGTAATAATAGGTTCCCTCATACTTTTTACATTTCTATTAATTCGATATTTCTTTTTAAAAAAAAAAGAAGTCCTTTTATTATTATTCATAGTTAATAAAGGTAATAAGTGAAATTTTGTTTTAATCCACTTTTGCTCTTCTCTACCCCATAAAGATATTGAATAAACAGAACTTCTTTTTTTATCACTGTAAGTTTGAAAATAAACATTTAAATGTCCCTCAAAAGTAAGTAAATAGATACGAAACATATAAAATGCAGTTAATCCCGCCGTGGAAAAAGCTATTATTGCAAAAATTGGTGAATAGAACCAACTATCATTAAGAATTTCATCTTTGGACCAAAAACATCCAAGAGGTGGAATACCACAAAGAGAAAGTGTACCTAAAAAAAAAGATGTTTTTGTAATTGGTACATGTTTTTTTAAACCCCCCATAAGAATCATATTCTGGCTTTTATCTGGAGAATATCCAACAATAGTTTCCATTGAATGAATAATAGATCCAGATCCTAAAAACAACAATGCTTTAGAATAAGCATGAGTAATCAAATGAAACAAAGCAGCCCGATAAGAACCCATACCTAGAGCCAACATCATATAACCCAATTGAGACATTGTCGAATAAGCTAAACCCCTTTTAATATCCTTTTGAGCAAGGGCTAAAGTAGCCCCTAAAAGTAATGTTATTATACCTATCAAAGCTATTAGATTCATTATATAAGGTATAACTATAAAAATCGGAAGAAGCCGAGCTACAAGAAAAATTCCAGCTGCAACCATAGTAGCAGCATGTATAAGGGCTGAAATAGGGGTAGGCCCCTCCATAGCATCGGGTAACCATACATGAAGAGGAAATTGGGCAGATTTAGCAATTGCACCAGCAAATAATAGAAAGGCACACAAAGTAGCAAATAAAAAATTAACTTCATTATTAGAAACCAACTTATTGAATATTTCAAACAAATCCCGAAATTCTAAACTGCCCGTTATCCAATAAAAACCTAAAATTCCTAATAATAAACCAAAATCTCCAACGCGATTAGTTACAAAAGCTTTTTGACAAGCATTTGCTGCAGTAGGTCGTGTGAACCAAAAACCTATTAATAAATAAGAACAAATTCCAACCAATTCCCAAAAAAAATAAATTTGTATCAGATTAGAACTAGTAACTAATCCTACCATTGAAGTAGTGAAAAAAATGATATAAACAAAAAATCTCAAATATCCCTGATCATGAGACATATAATTGTCACTATAAATAAGAACCAAAATTCCAACAGTAGTAATTAATATTAACATAATAGAAGTAAGTGGGTCAACCAAATAGCCAAATTCTAAAGAAAAGTCATTATTTATAGTCCAAGACCATATAGATAGATAGATAGAAGGGTTATTTATTTGTTGAATAGTTAGATAGGTTGAAAAAAGCATAACTATACTTAACAATAAAACACTTGGAAAAACCCATATACGGCGAAGATCTTTTGTTGCCGTTGGAAAAAGTAGAAGCCCTACTCCTATTAATATAGGAACTGGAAGTGAGATGAAAGCTATAATCCATGAATATTGATATATATATTCCATAAAAATAAATAAAAAAAGAGTCTTTTTATTTTTATCTTAAGTACTTGTTTCTGATTTACCGGTTCTCATTTCTTTTGAAATGAAAGGGGTCAGTTAATAAAATAAAAACTTAATATAATAATAAACAAAATAAAATATAGAATTTTAGAATTATTCTGAATCTTTTTCAACTATTTTAAATATTTCAAATCAAGAGGTTAAAATTGGTCAAATGATATGAACAAATTATTATTGAATGAAAAAGATGAAAAAAAAAAAAATAGTAGTTTTAGTCAAATTTTAAAATTCAATTATTATTTAAGTAAAATTTGATGAATATCCAAAAAAAGAAAATGAAAATTTTCATTATTATTTCGTATTACACTAATTTATATATATATTGATAAATCAAAGATAAAGAATTACACCAAAATCAGTATTTGATCTGAATCATAAAAAAACTATAACTTATCCCCCAAAAAAAGAAATAACTTTTTTGGGGTTATTCTAAAAATGGATTTTGGAACTCATTGATTGTCTTTTATTGTAATATTATTTTTATATTTAACTTTTCTATTTTTAGGAAAAGCTCTGATCTAAAAACTATGACACCCAAAACTTTACTTTACATAAAATTAAAAGGAGGACTTAGTAAAATATTTTGTAGAAAATTATTTCTCTTAGCATTTTTAGTTTTTAACAAATAATAGATTAAGTACTAGTCTCTTGCACATTTTAAAATTAAAATTAGATATACTTTTGCTCTTTTTTCGAGCTTGACCAATTAATTTAATAATTAATAGAAAAAAGGGTTGGTTTAGTAAAACTTTGGATCTTTTTTTATTATGTATTTTTGTCCTTTTTATTACATTACCTATATAAATTTTTTATTAACTATATATAAATCAAATCAATGTAGGGCGATAAAAAGAAACTAGACAGAAATATAAAATAGAGATATAAAGAAGGGTATAGTTTTTTTGTTTGTATTTTTTTTATTTGATTATCATATCAACGTTAATCTATTAGATTTATATGGCATACCAAATCTTATAGATATGGATTTGAATGAGGATATAAGAGGACCAAGAAAAAAAAATGAATTATTCGATATTGTTTTATATTCTATAAAACAATTCTTTTTTTTTTTGTTCCCAGTACTTTTTGATTTATTTTCTTTTTTTAGTTACGCGATTTTTCTATATTCATGTTTTTATGAAGGGAGTACAATCTATAAAATAAATAGATAACTGGATAATGAATAATAAAGAACAATTAGTTTTGAACAATAGATGTCTTTGACATCCAACTATAGGGATTAAAACCTTATTATAATTTTTAATGGCAGTTCCGAAAAAACGTACTTCTATCTCAAAAAAGCGGATTCGTAAAAATATTTGGAAAAAGAAAGGATATTGGGCAGCATTGAAAGCTTTTTCCTTAGGTAAATCTCTTTCTACAAGGAATTCAAAAAGTTTTTTTTATGCAACAAATAAATAATCAAAGACTGGAATAATCTGAGTTGTTCTGGCTCGAAAAGCAGTCAGTTTAATTTGTTTCTAATTGGAAATTTTTTATAATTTCTTTATTTATCAGTTTTCTTTTATAATTATTTTAAAATTATAAGTTAAAAAAATTTATAAAAATTTGTATTATATTCTAATAAATATGAATAGTTTTAAAATTTTATTAGAATCTTAGAATAAAAGTTAATACTTTATACTTTAAATACTTAATTTATATTTATATATAATAAATTTTAAATAATACTTAAAAAATTAGAAAAATTCTAAATTATATTAACTTAGAATTATATTAATTATATTTATATATTAAATTATATAACATTTTTATATTATAAATTATAGTAACTTAATTGAAATTTAAATATTCTATTATGTATTAATATAGATAAATATATAATAAAAAATATTTAAATAGAAATAAAAGGACAACTGGATATTTTCTAATGTTTTGTTTTGACCGGACCAATAGCAAGAGTAAATTGAATTAGTTTCGCTTTTATAATTAAAAAAGGATTCTTGTGTCTACTAAATTAAAATTATATAAATTTTAATTATAATACTATATTCTTTTGTTTGAAAAAAGAATAAACGCAAGCACAAGATTAATCTTTCCTTTGAGTATGCTTTATTGTGTGTTTTTTTTTAGGGTGGGGAAAATAAGAATCCCCCTCGATTCAAGAATAAAAGATTTTCTCTTTTATTTAGATTATTTTATATCATAAAATCATAACTATAGTATTTAGTATATCTAATATACTTATTATTATTAAACTAATATAGAATTATTAAATTAATATATAAGAAAATATATAATTTGTAGTCAAAACTAATTAATTAAGTTTAAAATGTGTTTTATAACTTTCTAAACCATTCTTTTCGATAAATTATTATTACGATATATATCCCTAATGCTAATGTTTAATTTAAACCAAATAAGAAAAACCCTTTTTTAAGTGATTATACTAAAAATACGATTATACGAAAAATACGCCAATTTTAGATTCTAGGTTTCCAATGAAAGAAAGATCAATCAAGAAATATATAATATATATAATATATATATAAATATATATAAATATATATTAAGTACTATACATAACATAAATTTATTTATTGATTTATAAAATGAAATTGATAAAAAAAAAAAAAAATGATTTTTTTTGAAGGACGATAAATTATGAGATGAAATACGATATACTTCTGATATAAATATACGATATACTTCTGATATAAATTGAAAATTTTTATTACATAATAGACCTAGCTTGACCCAAAACCTACCAATATCTTGTTTGTTAAATCTTAAGACAA